ACATCTGGCTTCGAACATAGGAGTTGCTAAGAGTCAAATTCGTGAAAAAAAGCCGATTGTCTGGGAAATCCTTCAAGAAGTTATGCAGGGGCATCCCGTATTACTGAATAGAGCACCTACTCTACATAGATTAGGCATACAGTCATTCCAACCCATTTTAGTGGAAGGACGCACTATTTGTTTACATCCATTAGTTTGTAAGGGGTTCAACGCAGACTTTGATGGGGATCAAATGGCTGTTCATGTGCCTTTATCTTTAGAGGCTCAAGCAGAGGCTCGTTTACTTATGTTTTCTCATATGAATCTCTTATCTCCAGCTATCGGAGATCCTATTTCTGTACCGACTCAAGATATGCTTATTGGACTCTATGTATTAACGAGCGGCACTCGTCGAGGTATTTGTGCAAACAGATATAATCCATGTAATCGAAAAAACTATCAAAATGAAAGAATTTACGAAACAAACTATAAGTATATGAAAGAACCCTTTTTTTGCAATTCCTATGATGCAATTGGAGCTTATCGGCAGAAAAGAATCAATTTAGATAGTCCTTTGTGGCTTCGGTGGCAATTAGATCAACGCGTTATTGCTTCAAGAGAAGTTCCTATCGAAGTTCACTATGAATCTTTTGGTAACTATCATGAGATTTATGCACACTATCTAATAGTAAGAAGTGTAAAAAAAGAAACTTTTTGTATATATATTCGAACCACAGTTGGTCATATTTCTTTTTATCGAGAAATCGAGGAAGCTATACAAGGTTTTTCTCAAGCCTGTTCGTATGATACCTAATAATATGGTATTAAAAAAAAAGTCATTCTAGGACACCCGTGTGAATTCAGACCTCTCCGATTCAACTCGGACCGTAGCATAGTTCTTGACCTAAAATTCTACGCAAATCAAGATCGAGAAAAGGAAGTTTTGCAATCATTGACTCAAACTCATTGTCGAATCCCATTCAGCAGAATATGGAGGTACTTATGGCGGAACGGGCCAATCTGGTATTTCACAATAAAGTGATAGATGGAACTGCTATTAAACGACTTATTAGCCGATTAATAGATCACTTCGGGATGGCATATACATCACACATCCTAGATCAAGTAAAGACTCTAGGTTTCCAGCAAGCCACTGCTACATCCATTTCATTAGGAATTGATGATCTTTTAACGATACCTTCCAAGGGCTGGCTTGTCCAAGATGCTGAACAACAAAGTTTGATTTTGGAAAAACACCATCATTATGGGAATGTACATGCGGTAGAAAAATTACGCCAATCTATTGAGATATGGTATGCTACAAGTGAATATTTGCGACAAGAAATGAATCCTAATTTTAGGATGACGGACCCTTTCAACCCAGTCCATATGATGTCTTTTTCGGGGGCTAGGGGAAATGCATCTCAAGTACATCAATTAGTAGGTATGAGAGGATTAATGTCGGATCCCCAAGGACAAATGATTGATTTACCTATTCAAAGCAATTTACGCGAAGGACTATCTTTAACAGAATATATTATTTCTTGCTATGGAGCCCGTAAAGGAGTTGTAGATACTGCTGTACGCACATCAGATGCTGGATATCTTACGCGTCGACTTGTTGAAGTAGTTCAACATATTGTTGTACGTAGAACAGATTGTGGCACTATCCGAGGGATTTCCGTGAGTCCTCGAAATAAAAATCGGATGATGTCAGAAAGAATTTTTATTCAAACATTAATTGGTCGTGTCTTAGCAGACGATATATACATAGGTTCCCGATGTGTCGCCTTTCGAAATCAAGATATTGGGATTGGACTTGTCAACCGATTAATAACCTTTGGAACACAATCAATATCTATTCGAACTCCCTTTACTTGTCGGAGTACGTCTTGGATCTGTCGATTATGTTATGGTCGGAGCCCCACTCATGGTGACCTAGTTGAATTGGGGGAAGCTGTAGGTATTATTGCGGGTCAATCTATTGGCGAACCGGGGACTCAACTAACATTAAGAACCTTTCATACCGGCGGAGTATTTACAGGAGGTACTGCCGAACATGTACGAGCCCCTTATAATGGAAAAATAAAATTCAATGAGGATTTGGTTCATCCTACACGTACACGTCACGGACATCCTGCCTTTCTATGTTATATAGACTTGTCTGTAATTATTGAGAGCGAAGATGTTATACATAGCGTGACTATTCCACCAAAAAGTTTTCTTTTAGTTCAAAACGATCAATATGTGAAATCAGAACAGGTGATTGCTGAGATTCGCGAGGGAACATACACTTTTCATTTTAAAGAGAAGGTTAGAAAATATATTTATTCTGACTCAGAGGGCGAAATGCACTGGAGTACTGATGTGTCCCATGCGCCCGAATTTACATATAGTAATGTCCACCTCTTACCAAAAACAAGTCATTTATGGATATTATCGGGAGGTTCATGCGGATCTAGTCTAATTCTTTTTTCGATCCACAAAGATCAAGATCAAATGAACATACCCTTTCTTTCCA